TTTTTTCTATCCCAGAGTTTCGTTTCGTGTTGGAATGCAAACTTATTAAGCAGACGAGATTTTATGAAAAAAGTTCTTCCGATTCATAAGAGAGAACAACTATTTTGTTTTTCGATCGGGATTTCACACAACAGGGGAGATACTAATACTAAATTATGAATATAATGAATCAATTTTTTTGTTTATTTAATTCATATTTTTTGATTTCCTATATAATTTTTTTATTTAGATAGAATTTCTAATTCAAAATTAGAACATAAAAATTCAATTAATGAATTAATTCAATTTTTGAAAATATTTAATTTAATATATTTATTAATATAATATTCTATATATTTTATTTTTTTATATTGAATTGAATTCTAATTAAATTAGAATATATTTTATTTGTTTGTTTTCTCGATTGTATTCTTTTTTCAACACTAACATTGATATTGACAAGAGTGTATCAAACAAATATAATCCGATCGTGAATAAATGAATTGATTTAATAATTTTATTTATATATAATAATAATATATTATTACTATAATATATATTTATTTATATTTTATATTATTTGATTATATTATTTGAGAAAATTTCTTGTATTTTCATTTGATCTGTTCATTTGGATGTTCAGAATCGATTCGCCTTCACGATTTTTTATTTTTTTTTTATTGCGATTGGATATACACATTTTTAAAAATTTCATTAGGGTTGCTAACTCAATGGTAGAGTACTCGGCTTTTAAGTGCGACTCCATTTTTTACACAATTCTATGAACTAATTGGTTCATCCATACCATCGGTAGGGTTTGTAAGACCACGACTGATCCAGAAAGGAATGAATGGAAAAAGCAGCATGTCGTATCAATGGCGAATTCTAAAAATTTTTCATTCGTATTGGACCCGGCCCAAATTTTTGTTTGAATTGTTGGCTCGGAACAAATGAATTCAGTTGGGTTGAATTAATAAAGGGATAGAGCTTAGCTGCTCCAATTATAGGGAAACAAAAAGCAACGAGCTTTCATTTTTTATTTGAATGATTACCCCATCTAATTTTACGTTAAAAAAAAATTAGTGCTTGCTGTGGAAAAAGTTTTTCCCACGAATGGATTTTGGATTTTTGTTATGAGTCCTAACTATTAGCTATTCTCAATTATGTTATGGGGTAGCGATAAATGTGTAGAAGAAAGAGTATATTGATAAAGATATTTTTTTCCAAAATCAAAAGAGCGATTTGTCCGAAAAATAAAGGATTTCTAACTAGCTTGTTGTCCTCGAACAATTAGATGGACCAAGCGAGGATAGATAGTCCATTGATGGTTTTTACTTGTTTTCTAGGTATCTATTCATAATTTGTTTTTTATTTGAATTCGAATATATAATAGAATACCCTGTTTTGACTGTATCGCACTATGTAGCATTTGATAATCCAATGAATCTCTGATCCTTTGACCAAATCGAATTTCTAAAATGAAGGAATATCAAGTATTTTTAGAACGAGATAGATCTCGCCAACAGGACTTCCTATACCCACTTATTTTTAGGGAGTATGTTTATGGACTTGCTTATAGTCATGATTTTAATAGATCTACATTTGTGGAAAATGTAGGTTATGACAATGACAATAAATATAGTTTACTAATTGTAAAACGTTTAATCACTCGAATGTATCAACAGAATCATTTGATCATTTCTGCGAATGATTCTAAGAAAAATCCATTTTTGGGGTATAATAAGAATTTTTATTCTCAAATAATATCAGAGGGTTTTGCCATCGTCGTGGAAATTCCATTTTTCCTACAATTTAGCTCTTCCTTAGAGGAGGCAGAAATCGTAAAATCTTATAAAAATTTGCGATCAATTCATTCCATTTTTCCCTTTTTGGAGGATAAATTTCCATATTTAAATTATGTGTCAGATATACGAATACCCTATCCTATCCATCTGGAAATCTTAGTTCAAATCCTTCGATACTGGGTGAAAGATGCCCCTTTTTTTCATTTATTACGGGTGTTTCTTTATAATTTTTGTAATAGGAATAGTTTTCTTACTCCAAAAAAATCGATTTCGACTTTTTCAAAAAGTAATCCGAGATTATTCTTATTCCTCTATAATTTTTATGTATGTGAATATGAATCTATCTTCCTTTTTCTACGTAAAAAATCCTCTCATTTACGATTAAAATCTTTTAGCGTTTTTTTTGAGCGAATCTTTTTTTATGCAAAAAGAGAACATCTTGTAGAAGTTTTTGCTAAGGATTTTTCGTCTACCTTAACATTCTTCAAGGATCCTCTCATTCATTATGTTAGATATCAAGGAAAATCCATTCTGGCTTCAAAGAATGCGCCTCTTTTGATGAATAAATGGAAACACTATTTTATCCATTTATGGGAATGTTTTTTTGATGTTTGGTCTCAACCAGGAACGATCCATATAAAACAATTATCCGAACATTCATTTTACCTTTTAGGCTATTTTTCAAATGTGCGGCTAAATCGTTCAGTGGTACGGAG